AAATGGATTTAAGTAGAATTTTGTGAAACGTATCAATAAGCTAGACCCATGCTACGAGTTGTCTCATGCCATAAATAAACCCGGACACTCAAGAAATCCGTTGGACAAGCAGATTCACATCTCTTACAACCTACACAGTCCTCTGTTCTTGGAGCAGGAGCAATTTGCTTAGCTTTACATCCGTCCCAAGGTATCATTTCCAATACATCTGTGGGGCAGGCTCGTACACATTGAGTACACCCTATACATGTATCATAAATCTTTACTGAATGTGACATTGGATCTATCAATTTTTTGAACGTTATCAATTTTCGATCTGGTAAAATCAGTAGTAACTGAATCATATATTGTAGACACCAGACGAATCAGTGGTTTACCAGAATTTTTTTTTAATTGAATAATCAATCTACTTCTGGATCTGGTCATGAGAATGAGAGAGGTCCAAGATACTTTGATTTATTACGTTTCAGCAAACATGGTCATACGAGTTATACACGACACGCTAATTCTAATTGGTAAATATTCTCTATATCTGTCTTTATTTATATCATTACGACTATTTATTCAACAAATTCGATTGATTGATACGAGTTGATTTTCTGTTACGATAGATCGACGAAACAATAGCTGGCCCAATAGCTGCTTCAGCGGCTGCAATAGCTATAACAAAGATCGAGAAAATGTCTCCTTTTAATTGTCGACTATCAAATAAATCAGAAAATGTTACGAGATTTAGATTAACCGCATTCAGTATAAGCTCAAGACACATAAGTGCTCTAACCATGTTTCGGCTTGTGATCAATCCATAAATACCGATAGAAAATAAATAGGCACTCAAAATAAGTACATGCTCGGTCATCATTGACCAACTCCTCATCAATTGAGATTGATTTCAATATGAACAACAATACAATTTAACCGATTTGATTGACTAGAATATAACAAGTACGGAAAAAAGGAAGGTATTAGTAATGGATCGAACTCAAACCCATTCAATTTAATATATGAACAATAGAATATAAAAATGGAACTGAAGGGAAATTGATGTCATAATAATAACACAGAACAAAACACGGACTTATTTATTTTATTTGATTTTGGATTTCTAATTCTAAGTATTTATTACTGACGAGCCATAGCAATTGCACCTATCAAAGCAACTAAAAGAATTATAGAAATGAGTTCAAATGGAAGATAAAAATCTGTTGATAAATGAATTCCAATTTGTTGAACGTTACTTGTCAGGTCCTGCTCTATAATCTGGTTTGATCTTGTAGTCCAAATAATCCCGTACCATGACGTATCTGAGATAGTAGTAATTAGTGAAAAAAGAATACTTGTACAAACCAGTGAAGTAACTCCATCTCCAACTGTCCAAAGATATAAATCCTTGTAATATTCTGAACCATTCATGAACATCACAGCAAATACGATTAAGACATTTACGGCTCCCACGTAAATAAGGAGCTGTGCAGCAGCTACAAAATAGGAGTTAGATGGAATATGGAATAAGGATATACAAACAAGAACCAATCCTAATGAAAAGGCAGAATAAATTGGATTGGTAAGTAATACCACCCCTAGGCCTCCGAATATAAGACCTGATCCTAGAAATACTAAAAGAATATCATGTATTGATCCAGGTAAATCCATTATGTGTAAAATAAGAGATAAATAAGTTGAAATATTTCATTTTCATGACCTTACTGACCGGGCCAGGAAAAAAGAGGTTACCCTATCTTTCTTTTTTTTTTTTTCTTGTATATGCCTAATTGAATTGAATCTTAATGTGGTGTGGATTGATGTAGATACAGTTATTGGACCAATCCCGCTTTTGTATCCGAAAGAGTAGTTGAAATTTGATATTTCGAAATCATCACGGATATATGAATCTATTCTAAATCCAAATCAAGCCGTGATTCTCACCAATCAATAGTTATGTTTTGTAGTTACTAACCAACCAAAATGAAAGAAACTTCGCTTCTTTAGATCAAAACGGAATCTTAGTAATTGGTAATCGTTCTTGAATCAAGGGGGTTATCCGTGGCTATTTTTATTTGAGTCGAATTCATAATTGTTCGAATTGTGTAATCGCCAATTACTGACATTGGTAACCGACCCAAAGCAATTTGATTATAATTCAATTCGTGACGATCGTAAGTAGAAAGTTCATATTCTTCAGTCATTGATAAACAATTTGTTGGACAATACTCGACGCAGTTACCACAAAATATACAGATTCCGAAATCAATACTATAATTAAGCAATCGTTTCTTTCTAATATCTGTTTCCAATCTCCAATCAACAACGGGTAGATCTATGGGGCATACACGAACACATACTTCACAAGCAATGCATTTATCAAATTCAAAGTGGATTCGACCGCGGAAACGCTCTGATGTGATCGATTTTTCATAAGGATATTGAATAGTTACAGGTAAACGATTCGCGTGGGATAAGGTAATCATGAAACTTTGACCAATGTACCTTGCAGCTCGTA